GGAATAATATGGTTTCTCTTGGTATCTTTCATTAGTTTGCCGCTTACTCCTATGAAGTAATTAACTAGCTATGATTTGATACATAATAAACTGGCTATTATTTGTTACAGACAGACGAAGGGGTTCGACACACATCAGCCCCCGCTTACTCCAGATTTTAATAACCTCGCTCTGCAGTCGCGTTAGTCCCTTCACATTGATTTTTTTCCTTTCAATAGCGTATGAAAAAAAGTCCAGTGGATCTTTCAGCTTAAACAGCGTATTATATGCGAACATAGTTCTTAGCCCTACGTATTCCTCGAGAACAGTTGGGTGCCTTTGAAAAAAGAACAACTCTTGCAGGATCTCTTTCCTTTTCAAGTTCTCTCGGCCTATCTTGTACCTGTACTTATCAGCAAATTTTGGGGGGGTTGGTACATCATTTAAACTTTCTCTAAGAAATTTTCGAGTATATTTATCGTATTCGGTTTCCTTTATAGAATTTCTTGACCTACGCATGAAGGAAAAAAACGTAGCGTCCCCCGCTAGTGGTTTTTCCTTTTTCGTTTTTTCTTCCTCTTTCTTTCTCTTTTTAAGATTTTTATATTTCGTTTTTCTATAAGATCCCCTTTTGTTTCTATAAAAAGTAAAAGTCAACAAAAGCAATTTGCTTGGTATAAACCACGACTTAGGTTTATATGCATTAAAAAATAGTACCAATTGTGGGAAGAACCAAGGTTCCAGATTCGATATAGGAGTATCTTCATTCATTTCCATCCAATCCCACCAAAAGTTGTGTTTTGCTTTGTGTGAATTTAAAACCATCGGTTTCGATTTAGATTCCGAAAACGCAATATAATTGAGGTTTTGATCTTGACAAATCTTAGGATAAAAAAAACTTTTTCTATCAATTAATTGATAATTATTAGTTCCGGTCTTAGCATTTTTATTATTGTTGAAATTGTTGAAATCGTCCTTGATCCAGGCCTCAAGATCGGTTTTTTTTGAACAGATAAATCCAAAATGCCCAAATCGCGATATTTGCTATCCGCGCTTGGTTTTATATAGTCCGTCTCTCTGTGAAACTCGAATATTCGATACTCTTCTATATCGATAGGCATATCTCCGTTGATCCAGGCCTGAATATAGAGTTCCTTTTAAAAAGATAAATTGATAATCTCCCAATCGAATTCTGTCCGTACTTCTTTTATATGGAGTTTCTTTCATATCCATAATCTTAGTTTTTCCTAGAGTATAATCAGGGACAACCTCTTCTAGTAAATCATAGATAGGTACCAAAAATACTCCGTCTAGTATATCAAAAAAAACGTAATGAAAATCAAGTTTTCGATTCTTATTTGTTTCGAATGGTGATCCATAAATAAAATATATGGGTCCCTCTTATTTTCATAATAAATAGATCGATAAGATAAAAGATTATATCTATAGTCGTTTTTTTGAAAATTATCTTCTTGATTTGATAATGAATATACTTCGTAATCATTTTGTTTTTAATAATGAATTAGTTGGTCTTTTTCATATGAATCTGCTTTGGTCAAATCTTGATTTTGAATTGTACGACATTGATTTCGCCATTTTTGTACTCTTAATCTAGACCCCTCACTCTTAGATAAATCGTATTGATAATGACCTCTTAACCAGTTTTTCCATTGATTTAGTCCAGAATTCCTAAGTTTCTTATGTCTTAATTTAGAATGAATTATTCTTTGTGTTCCAAAATAATCTTTTATTGAAGTCTTAAGAAAAAAAGATGTTCCGTGATATTGAAGATAGATACTAGATATTAATTTAGATAAATTAAGAACTTGGGTTTATGATAATTTGTAAAACACATATGCTTGTGACAAAGAGGATAAGTCACAAAAATTCTGCTTTGCATTTTTATTCAAAAGATTATAAAGTGATTTTTTGATAGTCGAAATAAAGTCTTTTTTTTTTTGATTTCTTTTTTTCTTGGAAATGGAAATCAATTTATCCAAAATTTTGATTATTGATTCAAGAACAATTACCTTTTCCATTACCTTTTGTTCTATCCTTTTTATGACAATAAGAAAGAAAGGTAGAAGGACTTTTATGTATATTTTTTTAGTGAAAAATCTTATAAAAAGATATAATTTACGGATTAATATTAATTAAATATATCTTCCTTTTCATATTTGCCAAATCTTTTTTAGTGATTCGAATCTTTTAGGATTCGAACTTGTTTTATTATTTTTATTCTAAATAACATTTTTTTTATTCTAAATAACATTTATTTCTGCAGTCATTTTTTGTTTCGATTTTTGAATTATTTATTTGTGATTTCTGATTGTGCTTGTTCTATCATTCATATTTTTTTCTGTCGGAGATTCAAGAATTATCTCATGGAGGTTTATAGAATCGTTTTCTTTTTTAGTTTCGCTTGATTTATATCTTTCTATCAATTTATCTCTAAATAAAAAATCTCTCAATCTATCTCTAAAGAATAAGAGTTTGTTTTTTTTCTTTTAAAAACTGGAAT